CATACATAATATAATTGAATTGTCAAAACCAAAATTTGATTCTTTTTACGAATTTGATATTGGAAATCCGCGAATCTAGAAATTCATTTCGGACAATTGAACCTTCTCAAACTGTTTTTTCTTAAGAACCAAAAATATTTGTGCCAAAATAACAGATGCCAAGAAGAACAAAAGGCCTTGGACACGGAATGGATCTTGAAGTACTATTTCCGCATCTCCTTGACCAAATCCACCCACATTAGGATTACTCGTTAATGGCTGATCAAGTTTGATAGATTCGCCTTCGGAAACAAGAAGTTCTGGCCCTGGTGGAATAATATCAACCACTTGACGTTCATCTGACGCATCCGATATGGTTATTTCGTAACCCCCTTTTTCTTTTCGTATGATTTTACTTACTACACCAGCCGCTGTAGCATTATAAACTGTATTGTTACTCTTGCTCCCATCGGGATAAATCTGACCCCTTCCTCTGTTCCCGCCTACATATATGGGATATTTTAAGAAGTGAACATCTTTATTAGTAGCGGGGTCCGGGGAAAGAATAGGAAAGGTGACTTCACTATATTTCTGACCAGAAACAGGACCTATCACAAGAATATTTTTTTTATTGGGGCGATAGCTCTGAAAAGACAGATTGCCTATCTTTTCTTTCATCTCGGGCGAAATACGATCGGGAGGCGCTAATTCAAATCCCTCAGGTAAAATAAGAACAGCCCCCACATTCAAACCTCCCCTTTTACCATTAGCAAGAACTTGTTTAACTTGCATATCATAAGGAATTCGAACAACTGCTTCAAATACAGTATCAGGAAGTACCGCTTGCGGAACCTCAATATCCACGGGCTTATTAGCTAAATGGCAATTGGCACATACAATACGTCCGGTCGCTTCTCGTGGATTTTCATAACCCTGCTGTGCAAAAATGGGATATGCATTTGAAATGGATGTCCGAGCTATGATATATATCATCAGCGATACGGAAATAGATCGAATAATCTCTTTCTTTATCCAAGAAAAGGTGTTTTTAGTTTGCATGGTCCAATCATTGATCCCGAAAATTTCTACAATAAAATTAGGTAGGTCGCTTGTAGAGTTCCCTATCCACAATTCTGCTATTTACTTTATTGAAATCATTTTACTGGAATATAAGGAGTAGGAGAAATCCCTGTAGGGTAGAAAGAGTAAGTACGTCTTAAAATGGAAATGCTTTGCTTATGTACCTTATGTTACAAAGTAACAAATATTCTAGTTAGATCAGTCATTCATTGAATGATAAATCACTACAAGTGATGGAGATATATGATTTAAATAACGGAAGATCCAATATTTAAAAATTGTATCCAGAATGACTGGAAAAGTAGAAACAAGACCCGATATAATTTGATCGTTGTGAGCAAATCCAAAATCTTTGTAGACATAGCCAATCATTAGTTCCCAACCATGGGGCGAATGGAATCCGATACATAAATCAGTTAATAAAAGAATAGAAAAAGCTTTTATTGTGTCACTTAAGTTATATAGGAATTCTTGAACCCAAGAGTTAAGAATAGCAAGTTCTTCATTACCCAGAATAGAATAACCACTTAAAATAACGAAAGAGGTTATATTTGTCGATAAGTGCAAAATCATATGGATATGATCCTCATTGTGCATCTTGATCAATTGGATCGTTTCTTTGTGGATTCCTATACGAAGTGTTTGTAGATGTGTTTCCGGGTATTCTTTTATCATTTCGTCCAAGAGTAAGAGTTCTTCCAATTCTATGAATTTTTCTAGAATACTCTTTTCTTGAATATCAGTCAAAAAAGTTTCGGATTGCCTAGTATTCCACCAATTAGTAATCCAAAATTCAAGACTTTTATTAAATGAGAGAGAGATCCACCAGGGCAAAAATACTATAGATGTAAGATATAGAAGAGGAAGAAATGCTTTCTTTTTTACCATTTTTTCATCTTTGAATTGTTAATGAACCCACCTCATTTGTTGAATCTATGTGATCTACTATTTCTATTAACCCTAAGTTCTATTACAGGGCATCGGACCTATTAATCTATTCCCTGTTTTTTTATTTGTGATTCAGTAGTTAGTCCTTGAATTTCGAAAGAATACAGAAATAGAATAAGAGCCCGTTTCAAATGAAGAAATAAGAAAAAATCTTGTTTCCAGATACCTCAATTGAATTGATCAAATTCGAAGCCCTTTTCGATAAATGCTTGAAAGAACCAATTCAAGCAAGTAATGAATATTATTTCAAGCAAGTAATGAATATTATTCGGATTTTAAGCCAAAAGAACTCCCTTTGTCTTTTCTATCAAAAAAGAAAATCTTTCGAAAAAAAAAAATGGCCGGCTACCCCACAGTTCTAGTCCAGGAAAAATGGAGAGAGATTTATTAAGAATATTGTGATCTACCGATCATAAATTCAAAACCTAATGTATTCAAAACCTAATGTAATGATCAAAAATGAGTGGCAAAACAAGACAGAAAAGTTATCCTTATAAGAGATCCAAGCAATCTTTTGCCTTTGATCATTAAGAAAAACAAAAGAAAAGATAAAAAAAAAAGAAAAGTCGATTGACAAAAGAAAGGAGAGAGAATTTCCAAGATATGATCTATTTGTATCTAACCTATCAATTCATATTGAAAATAAAAAGAGAAATCCTTTATTCCGAAATGTTTTGATATACGAGATGAATCTATTATTTTATTTCGATTTGTTACTTTTACTTGTTTTTTACTAAATTGAGTTGAGTGGATTTCCATACGCATAAATTCTTTTTTATGCATACAAAAAAAATTTCGTTTTATGGATGTTCCATATACGCATACTTTGGCTCGAATGAACGTTCTGAAAAAATTTTATTAAGCTATGCTATGCTGAAGAAAGAACAGAGAATTCTTGAATTTTTTCCCTGCCGCTGGGAAAGAATTTCTTCTTCAGTTCAAGTTCATTTCAAAATACTTCAATCGGTACGCGCAAGAAATAGGCCAATTCGGCGGCTTTTTGCTCAATTTCACGCGGAGTCAAATTCTCATCAGTACGCGTCAAGGGAACGGCCCCCTGTCCTTTGATTTCCATATAAAGGACACGACGAGCATAAATACCCTCTTTAACTTCGATTCGGATGGACTGAATATCTTTCATACGAAATCGTAGAAAGATGCGACGATTTTTTCCAGGAAATCCCCAACGAAAAATACACACTATTCCTTCTTTTCTATCGAATCGATCATAGCCACTACCTACATTCCACGAGATTGTGCACCACAAATAGGAACTAATAAAGAGACCTGCGATACCGTAGAAAGACATCACGATCCCTTGTGGAAAAAAAAGAATTTGTTGAGACGGAACTAAAGATATCAAATTCTTACCGAGATAACTGGAAGATCCAACTAATACGAATCCTAGTGAACCTAAAAAAAGGATAAAGGCCCAGCAGAAATTACTTATTTTTCGAGACCCCACTATAAGTTCTATCCATATATGTTCTGATCGACAACTCATACTAGATCCAGTTGCATTTTATTGGAATTGAGAAAATAGTCCAAATGAATTTGACTTTCGTTTTTTTTGTTTCCGAAGTAACTCTCATCAACTAGTGTCATTCGAATGTAAGCCTTTAGGAGTAATTCATCTAATTGGTTAGATCAAATTGGTTAGATCAAATTGGTTAGGTCTAAAATAAGAATATCCCTTTTATATGATCTCCTATAGATATCCACATATAGATACATTGACTTTCCATTTCCTACATCCACCTCGATTCCGATCTATTTGAAAATTGCTATAATTTATTTACCCATATATTTACGCATACATAAAAGCTATGTTCGGAGGAAACTGCCATATTCTACTAAATAGATATCTGTGTTATCTATATCTAAGTCTTGAAAAAAAATAGATAAGATTTGCACCTATCGAATCTAAAAAATCTTGTTTTTTTGAACATGAAGAGATAAAGAAGCCATTGCAATTGCCGGAAATACTAGGCCCACTAAAGGCACAAAGAAAGAGGGTAAGTTGTTAAAAATTATCATAGAATGGGTACCTCGATTTAATATTTGTACCTGTTATTGTTAGAAAGATATCTTAGAATAATTATAATTCGTATATAATTATATTGAGTATATCGAAGTGACTATATATATTAAATAATAAGTGTAAGGAATGGATAATTAAATAAATGAGACTTATTCTTCTTTATCTTTCTACATGAAATATAGAAATATACGTATGATAATCTATTCTATTCTTGTCTTCAAATTCGAATTCAATTCGAATTTTTATTTTATTTAATAAATAAAAAAGAAAGAGTTTCTTACAAATTCACGAAGGATTCGTTAGAATTCAATCCAACAACAGGATTCTTAGTAAAAATAGAGATTCTCGGAAGATATAGTAGAAAGAAAAGATACTCTATATCTATCTTTTCTATATTTGAATTATATATACTATACATACAAAGCAAGAAGGAAAGATGACCTTCGGTTTATTTTATTTGCCTTGCCCAATTTGAATTTTGAAGAAGGAACCATTTTTTTTTTCTTGTTGCTAGAGGTTTCCTAATTAATAATCAGGAATATCGGTAGAAAAAAAAAAGAATTATCCGCACGATTCTTTCTACAATTTACAATTAAATATTATGATTATGTCACCAAAGAAAAAAGAAAGTCTTCTTTAGAATTTTTACTTTGATTCCGATAAACTACCTAATTGTTCGCTACAAATACAAAAATGTAACTAAATAAAATAAAAATAATTTGACTTAAGGCTCCACTTAACTTAATAAGTGAATTTTAATTCAAAGGAAAAAAAGCGTGAAGCTTAAATAACTCACTCAGAACACCCTTTAAAGGATTACGTGGTACGATTGGATCGAATAAGCCCTTATGGAATAAATATTCAGCCGCTTGTGAACCTTCAGGTACTATCTTATTCAATGTTTGTTCAATTACTCTTTTACCTGCGAATGCAATGTAAGCATTAGGTTCGG